ATCTGATTATGGGTTGTAAAGCAAAAAAAAATAAAATAAAGGGATGTGGATAAATGGAAGGATGATAGAAAGAAAGAACAAAAATATCAATGATATATGATTCCAATATGTATGGTCTATGAATCACGTCATAAAAGGCAGTGTGATAAAGCATCAATACTGATAATCAATACTGATAAGATAATTATAAATATAAGAATTTTAAAATGAAATAATTTAAAATAGAATAAAATAATAAAGAGCCTTCAGGTTAATAAAAACTGAGGAAATTGACTTGGGAACAAATTTTGTTGGAAGCTCCATTGCAAAGTTCGGACCTAACCATTAATGGAGAAGCTATGGGAACGACAGAACCTGTGACTGCATAGGCTTCTATTGAAAACGAATCCTAATAATTCATTGGGTGGGATGGCGGAACGGACCAAGAAAAAATTGATTTATTCTGAGAGGTTATGAATTGAACCTTCGAATGAAACAGGAAAGAGTAAATATTCGCCCGCGAAACCTCTATTTATTGGATTACAATCTTTTGTCGTAATTCGATAGAGGTAAAAAAAAATAAGGAAAGGATTCGTTATGTTATAAAAATAAAAAAGAGAAACATTACATTATCTATAAAGATACATAAATGTACACACACGTCTAGCTGTATTGTATATCTTGTATCTACATCTTCCTTCTTATGTAAGAAATTAAATATCAATAAAAGCCATTACTTGGTGTATTATCTATTAATGTGTACCTATTAATGTGTATCTATTAATGTGTATCTATAATATTATTTTATTGAATTTGAATCCTTTCATTCGCGAGGAGCTGGATGAGAAGAAACTCTCATGTCCGGTTCTGCAGTAGAGATGGAATTAAGAAACAACCATCGACTATAACCCCAAAAGAACCAGATTTCGTAAACAGCATAGAGGAAGAATGAAAGGAATATCTTGTCGAGGCAATCATATTTGTTTCGGCAGATACGCTCTTCAGGCACTTGAACCTGCTTGGATTACAGCTAGACAAATAGAAGCAGGGCGAAGAGCAATGACACGATATGTGCGTCGTGGTGGAAAAATATGGGTACGTATATTTCCCGACAAACCTGTTACAGTAAGACCCGCGGAAACACGTATGGGTTCGGGGAAGGGATCCCCTGAATATTGGGTATCCGTTGTTAAACGGGGTCGAATACTTTATGAAATGGGTGGAGTATCAGAAACTGTAGCTAGAGCAGCTATTGAGATAGCTGCGCGCAAAATGCCTATACGAACTCAATTTCTTATTTCAGGATAGAGATGTAGAACTAAAAAAAAAAAAGGGTATTGGGGATGAAAAAACAACCGCAGGTTTATTTATTTCTGGACGGACAATATTTCTTTTTTTTTCTTTCATACTTTTGCATTGAAATAACAGATTGAAATAAAAATGATATGATTCAACCTCAGACCCTTTTGAATGTAGCGGATAACAGCGGAGCTCGAAAATTGATGTGTATTCGAATCATAGGAGCTGGTAATCACCGATATGCTCATATTGGTGATGTTATTGTTGCTGTAATCAAAGAAGCAGTTCCCAATATGCCTCTAGAAAGATCAGAAGTAATTAGAGCTGTAATTGTACGTACATGTAAAGAACTCAAACGTGAAAACGGTATGATAATACGATATGACGACAATGCTGCAGTTGTCATTGATCAAGAAGGAAATCCAAAAGGAACTCGAGTTTTTGGTGCGATCGCTCGAGAATTGAGACAGTTAAATTTTACTAAAATAGTTTCATTAGCTCCCGAAGTATTATAAATAGTAGTAGATGAGACTATGATATAGTATAGGGTATCTGAAATAGATCAAATAGATCAAATTAGTAGATTGTGTCTCACGTATATACTTTATAATAAAAATAATAAAAAGAAAAAAAAGGAAACATGTTGATTATATCAAAATTAGGAGGAACCTATAATTCTAGTTCGTCATGGGTAGGGACACTATTGCCGATCTAATAACTTCTATAAGAAATGCTGACACGGATAAAAAAGGAAGGGTTCGAATAGCATCTACAAATATCACCGAAAACATTAGTAAAATACTTCTACGAGAAGGTTTTATTGAAAACGTTCGGAAACATCAGGAGAGTAACAAATATTTCTTGGTTTCAACTCTGCGACATAGAAAAACCAGAAAAGGAATATATAAAACTAGAACCATTTTAAAGCGTATCAGCCGGCCCGGCTTACGAATTTATTCCAACTATCAACGAATTCCTAAGATTTTAGGTGGAATGGGAATTGTAATTCTTTCTACTTCTCGAGGTATAATAACAGATCGAGAAGCTCGACTAGAAAGAATTGGAGGAGAAATTTTGTGTTATATATGGTAATCTTCCACCTCTGGTATCCGAATTTGATCTCTAACTTCCTATTTGTAAAATAGAGAGGAAAAGTGAGTTATATAACTATTCCTCCATTAGTTGATACTTCAAGGAGGTTACCTGGAATGAAAGAACAAAA